AAATTTTATTGATAAGACCTTTTCAATTGTAGCCAATATCTTATTACGAATAATTCCGACAACTTCAGGAGAAAAAGAGGCATTTACTTATTACAGAGATGGTGCGATTTGATTATTATTATATATATTAAATATTAATATATATATTTGACTTTATTTACTTTAACATTTATTTACTTTACCGCTCTCAGTCTTAGGAAAAAGACACATTATTCAGAATAGAAAAAAAGACTATTGAAAACAAAAAAGAAATCTACGCTTGTTGAAGGTGAAGTTTATAAATAAAGCAATTCCTTCTGTCGTGTATCCCCGATTAATGCAACCTCAGATGCTTCAATTGTTGATTCGAGTATTGAGCGAAAGGTTACACCTATGGTATGGTATGGGTCTGTATTGTAGGTCAACCCTACTACACTAATACCAATAGGCGGCATAGAGGAAGAAGCACTACACCTAGGAATCAACAACACGAAAACTTTGTTATTAATGATTCCCTTTCTTTATCGGGATCGGAACTAAGAGAAATGGTTGGGACAACAAACATCCATCTTGTTCGTACTTTGGATACCCATATAACCATCGAAGATTGTTGAAGTGACTAATTCCTGGAAATTTAAGGAGCGTTGAGAACAAAGAAATTGTTGAAGTTTACTTTTTTATCTAGTACAAACACGCTTGATGGTAAGAAAAGATCTTTTGCAAGAGGGTTGGCTAGAGATTTCTTGTAAAAACATTAGCCCTGCTCAGTTCATAATGACAATCTTTCGACCTTTTTTTAATTCCACGGATTATTCTCATTATGCACATAAAGGAGGAGCCGTATGAGGTGAAAATCTCATGTACGGTTTTGGAACGGAGAATTCTTTGAATCGAATGACGACCGTAACGGATGTCGGCTCAATCCGAAGGAAATTATGCGGAGGCCTTACAGAATTATTATGAAGCTATGCGACTAGAAATTGATCCCTATGATCGAAGTTATATACTCTATAACATAGGCCTTATCCACACAAGTAACGGAGAACATACAAAAGCTTTAGAATATTATTTTCGAGCACTAGAACGAAACCCGTTCTTACCCCAAGCTTTTAATAATATGGCTGTGATCTGTCATTACGTGCGACTATCTCCACTATAGAAATAAAAAAAGGAAAGAAAGAGCAAATACGCTAGTAAATAAATACGCTTAAATACGCTAGTAAAGAAAATACTAGAAAAAAAAAATAGGCTTTCTACATATTGCATCGTCCAAAAAACGATTTTTATCAGCTGTAACAAAAAAAGAAACTTCATAGAAGTCGAAATATGAAGAAATATATGCCTAGATACTTTATTCTATGGATAAAGATCTAATTGATAGAGGAAGCGCCGTAAAGATCAATTAGCGAGGTTTTGGGCCGATACAATAAACAAGAACTGCTTATTTATGTCATGATATGAGATAAAAATTAGGAATCAACTTATGTAATAGAGCCGACCCCCTAAGTTATTGAGCAGCGGTGTAGCATCAGATCCCAAAGACAGTAAGTCTTTTTTATGAGGAAGAAGTCTTTTTCAAGGATTCTATATAAATTTCTATATGATATGAAAACGAGATAGTTACCTTTCAGAAAAATCTAACGGACGATAGTCCCGAAAGGCCTATGCTTTATTTTTCTGAAAGGTGGGAGAAAAGATAAAACTTCTTATTAATTTAATCAAAATTCAAGTTTGAAACTCATGGAATTAACCCCTTTTGGTTTTGGTTAACCCGAGACAAATCGATAGATCTATGAGAAATCTTATTCATCTTATTCACTTGGATATATGGTAGGGTAAAAAAATGGGACACCAAAAGAATTGACTGCCGAGCCGTATGAGGTAGGAAACTCTCAAGTACGGTTCTAAGGAAAGGAATTGAACCGCCTATTTCGACCGGGGAGAACAGGCCATTCGACAGGGGGATTCAGAAATAGCGGAGGCTTGGTTCAATCAAGCCGCTGAGTATTGGAAACAGGCTATAGCGCTTACTCCTGGTAATTATATTGAAGCGCAGAATTGGTTAAAGATCACGAGGCGTTTCGAATAAGAACAAGAGCTCTTTGTTTATTTATTTATTATTTTAGGATTAGAAATTCTAATTAGAAATTAGAAAAGTCTATTACTATTAAATTATATTCTTATTCTATATTCTATTAATTCTATTTCTATTAAATTCTATTTCTATTAAATTTCTATTAAATATTAAATCCATTTAATTTATTAATTAAATAATTTAATTAAATAAATTACCTTACCATTTAAATTATTAAATTCGATTTTCTATTCAATTTGAATATTTAAATAGTAAAAAATTTTCATTTTTCATTTAAAATAGTAAAAAATATTAATTTAATTGTAATTGTTTGTTTTTGTTGGACCCATCGGTCAAATAAAACGGATCATTTCTCTCTCTGGGAAAAACCAATCAAAGAATTTCATTATATCCTTTCTAAAATCGTTCTATTTCGTCTGATATTTC